GCTTTTTAATATTGGATTTTTTAGCATTGTGGCGCGTCTCATAAATTCAATAGAAAATTTTAGGCCAATATTTGGAGAATTTTGTGGTGAATTAATGTGATATGTATGTATATATATATATATAATGCGGATAGCTAGCCCATATTTCAACTTGCTAGCCCGCACGTTCTCGAACCTTCCTTGGTTTTGGGGTTTGACAAGGATAACAGGATTTGCTGAGCGTAGGGGGTAGGGGGGTTTGTCGCGCAGAAACCAAAAGGGGGGGCATATATATAGGGGGAAGTTGAAGAAGGAATGAATGTGTTATGCACTTGAGTTAGAAATATGTAATTCTTAAGTTATGTCTTTCAATAATTGACATAACTAAACTTAAGCAAGGAATATGTTCAACCTTAATATATCATTTGAGCCTGCACTCTGAGATGCAAGGTGAAAGGTAACCAAAAAGGAGAACCCCTATGCATATAAAAGAATGCCCGGCATGTGGGGTTAATGAGGAGTATGTACTCACTTCATTTAACGGGATGCCAGACAAAATTATCCGAGGGTGGAATTTTTACAGTCATGTCCGTGAAATTGAAGCCAGATGCAAGTAATAATTCACTCCATACCACACCTACGATTATTGTCCCTGACCTATCATGCATGATATACCTTAATATTAAACCAGTTGGTGGTCTCTTACTACATTAATATGTTATAATTAAATTATAGTTGATTATTTCAAGGAAAAATTTGAGAGCCAATTATAGGGGAAAAATCTATTTCCCAGGTTAAAATAAATTATTTGTGAGTTTTAATATTTTAGTTTATGAACGTCTTGGACGTTAGTACTTGCTTTATGGTTAAAATAAATGAATGGTGATAATACATATATATGTACTAATGCATTATGTAATATAATACATATTATGTACTAGACCATATAGGTCACTATCAGAAGATAGTTTAATTTAGAATTCTGGCTTTGGGAGCCAGGGGTGGGAGTTAAAATCTCTCTTTTCTGGGCGCTAGGGGGGAATTTAACCTCCGATCTTCGGATTACAAGACCGATGCTTTAAGACTAAGCTACTAGGGCAAGCTCATTTTAATGCTTTGTTTTCTACTCATCCTGCTAGTGGGCTAAGAATGAGGAATAGTGCAAAATAGAGAACTGATGCAATTTGTCCAATAATGATGTATGGGTGTTCTACAGGTATACCTCCGATTCATGTAAGAATTACTATATCTGCCACTAGGGTTCAGAATAGGAATTGAGTGATTGGACGGAATGTTAGTCCTCGTTGTTTTGAGGTATGTAGGATTGGCACTACTATTAGTACTAGGATGGAGAATAATAATGCAAGGACCCCTCCTAGTTTGTTTGGAATAGATCGTAGGATGGCGTAGGCAAATAGGAAGTATCATTCAGGCTTGATGTGTGGGGGAGTGACTAGCGGGTTTGCCGGGGTGAAGTTTTCTGGGTCTCCTAATAGGTTTGGGGAGAATAGTGCTAGTGATGTAAGGGCTAATAATATTACTACAAATCCTAGAAGGTCTTTATATGAAAAGTATGGGTGGAAGGAGATTTTATCTGCGTCGGAGTTTAGCCCGGCTGGGTTGTTTGATCCTGTTTCGTGTAGGAAAAGTAGATGCAGGATGGTTGCGGCGGCGACGACAAATGGCAGAAGGAAGTGGAATGCGAAGAATCGTGTCAGTGTTGCATTATCTACTGAGAAACCACCTCAGATTCATTGGACAAGCATATCTCCTATATAGGGGACTGCGGACAGCAGGTTTGTAATTACTGTGGCGCCTCAGAAGGATATTTGCCCTCATGGGAGGACGTAACCAACGAAGGCTGTTATTATAACTAGTAGGAGTAGGACTACTCCAATGTTTCAGGTTTCTTTGTATAAGTAGGATCCATAGTATAGGCCACGGGCGATATGTATGTAGATACAGATGAAAAAGAATGATGCTCCGTTGGCGTGAATATTACGAATAAGTCAGCCGTAGTTTACATCTCGGCAGATGTGGACTACTGATGAAAATGCGGTTGAGATGTCAGAGGTGTAGTGTATGGCTAGAAATAGTCCGGTTAGGATTTGGGTAATTAAACATAATCCTAGGAGAGACCCGAAGTTTCATCATACGGAAATGTTAGATGGTGTTGGGAGGTCGACTAGTGCGTCGTTGGCGATTTTTATTAGTGGGTGGGTTTTTCGTAGGCTTGCCATTATTGTTCTTGTAGTTGAACTACAACGGTGGTTCTTCAAGTCACTGGTCTCGGTTAAAGTCCGAGCAAGAATTATGACTTATTTTATGTTTTTGTTATTGGTAGCTTTAGTTGTGGGTTTAATTGCTGTTGCTTCTAATCCTACGCCTTATTTTGCTGCTTTAGGTTTAGTAGTAGCAGCGGGGGTTGGGTGTGGGATTTTAGTTGGTTATGGGGGTTCTTTCTTATCCTTGGTTCTTTTTTTAATTTATTTAGGGGGGATGCTTGTGGTGTTTGCTTATTCAGCGGCTTTGGCTGCTGAGCCTTTTCCAGAAGCTTGGGGGAGTCGTTCTGTAGCTGGGTATGTATTAGTATATTTATTAGGGGTTGTGTTGGCAGCCGGGTTATTTTGAGGGGGGTGGTACGAGGGTTCTTGGGTGGTTGTTGATGGGTTAAAGGAGTTTTCTATGTTACGTGGCGATGTTAGTGGTGTGGCTGTTATGTATTCTTTTGGTGGGGCGATGTTGGTTATTTGTGCGTGAGTATTACTCTTAACTCTACTTGTGGTATTGGAGCTTACTCGAGGTCTAAGTCGTGGTACTCTTCGGGCTGTTTAAATTAGGGTTACGAGGGTGGCCAAGGTTAGGGTCAAGAGGAAGATGGTTAGGTAGGTTTTGATTATGCCTCGTTGGATGTCGCTAGTAATTTTTGATATTGCTATTTGAGTCAGCGCTAGTCCTTTTGGTCCTGTAATCTCAAGTCATGTTTGGTCGAGTTTGGTGGCGATTGATTGTCCTAGGGTTAGGTTGAGCTTAGGGGGGAGTCGGTGAATTATTGCGGGAAAGTAGCCTAGTATATTTGAGAAGTGGTGTAGGGGAATTGTAGGGGTGATTTTAACTTGTTTATTGGTTATGGCTGTAAGCTCTATGGCCACTAAAAGTCCGATAATGGTTACTATGAGGGCTGCTAGTTTTAGGGTGGCTGGTATTGTTATAATGGGTGTTTTTGAGGGTAGGAAGTTGGATGTAATAATAAGTCCTGCAATAATGCTTCCTCAGGCAAGTCGTTTGATGGGGTTGATTACTAGTGGGTTGTTCTCGTTAATGGGAGATAATGGCAGGAATCGGGGGGATCCTATGGTTACGAAGAATACTACTCGGAAACTATAGACTGCGGTAAATGATGTAGCAATTAGTGTAAGGGTTAGGGCTCAGGCGTTAAGGTAGGAGGTGTTTAGGGCTTCAATAATGGCATCTTTTGAGAAGAATCCGGCTAGGAATGGGGTTCCTGTTAATGCCAGGCTACCAATTGTAAGGTAGGTTGAGGTGGCGGGTATTAGGTTATGGAGGCCCCCCATTTTTCGGATATCTTGTTCGTCATTCAGGCTGTGGATAATTGATCCGGAGCACAAGAATAGTATGGCTTTAAAGAATGCATGTGTGCAGATATGGAGGAATGCTAGTTGCGGCTGATTTAGTCCAATTGTGACTATTATTAGGCCTAGTTGGCTGGATGTTGAGAAAGCTACAATTTTTTTGATGTCATTTTGGGTTAAGGCACAAGTGGCTGTAAATAGTGTGGTGAGTGCTCCTAAGCAGAGACAAATTGTTAGTGCCAGGTTGTTGTTCTCTATGAGAGGGTGGAGGCGAATTAATAGGAAAATTCCTGCAACAACCATGGTACTTGAGTGGAGTAGGGCGGATACTGGCGTAGGGCCCTCCATGGCAGAAGGGAGTCAAGGATGTAGGCCGAATTGGGCCGATTTTCCTGTTGCTGCAAGGATTAGTCCGATTAGGGGAACTGTTATGTCAAAGTTTTTTGATAAGAAGAAGATTTGTTGAATTTCTCAGGAGTTAAGGTTTATTGCGAATCAGGCCATGCTTAAGATTAGTCCGATATCACCTACTCGGTTGTAGATGACGGCCTGAAGGGCTGCTGTGTTGGCATCTGCTCGTCCGTATCATCAGCCGATTAGCAGGAATGACATGATTCCGACCCCTTCTCAGCCAATAAATAGCTGAAATATGTTGTTGGCTGTGACTAGGGTAATTATGGCTACCAGGAATAAAAGTAGATATTTGAAAAATCGGTTTATGTTGGGATCGGAGTGTATGTATCATAGTGCAAATTCTAGAATAGATCAGGTGACGTAGAGGGCAATAGGGGTGAAAATAAGGGAGTAATGATCAAATTTAAAGCTGATGTTTGTGTCAAATATGTGTGTATTTATTCATTGTCAGTTTGTAGTGATGCTTTCTATTCCCTGATCTAGGAAGATCATGAGTGGGAGGAGACTGATGAAGAATGAGGTACTGACGGCAGTTTTAACGTGTGTACTTGCTCATTCGGGGTTTCGTGGTTTTGGGTTTAGTGTTGTCAATAGGGGTAGTATAAGGATTGTAAGAACTAGAATAAGTGAAGATGATATAATTAAGGTTGTTGGATTCATAGCTTCCACTTGGATTTGCACCAAGAGTTTTTGGTTCCTAAGACCAATGGATGAACTGTTATCCTTCAGAAGCGTGAGGAAGCCGCGGATTTTAACCGCGGTGCATAAGGATTAGCAGTACTTATTGATTTCTGTCCTTCCTTGGTGAGTAAGGGGATTTTAACTCCTATCTTTAGAATCACAATCTAATATTTTGGTTAAACTATACTTACTAGTAACATCAGCCTCACATGAGTTCTGGCTTTGCTACAAGGAGAATTACTGGAATAAGGTGAAGGGCTATTAATAAATGTTCTCGGGTGTGGAATGGTGGGAGTTTAGTGATGTGGTTTGGTGTTGGGCCTCGTTGAGATATTAGGAACATGTAGAGGGAGTAGCCTGCTGTAATTAATGTTCCTGCCCCTGTGAGTGCGATGGTTCATGGTGATCAGTTAAATAGTGTTGTAATAATTATTAGTTCTCCTATTAGGTTGGGTAGTGGGGGTAGTGCCAAATTGGCTAGATTAGCGATGAATCATCAAACTGCTGTTAATGGGAAGATTATTTGTAGACCTCGGGCAAGGATTATGGTTCGGCTGTGGGTTCGTTCATAGGCTGTGTTAGCTAAACAGAATAGTATTGAAGACACTAGTCCGTGGGCAATTATTAGAATAATGGCTCCTGAGAACCCCCATGGAGTTTGGATTAGAATTCCGCCTGCTACAAGTCCTATGTGGCTTACAGATGAGTAGGCAATCAGGGATTTAAGGTCTGTTTGTCGAAGACAAATTGATCCTGTTATAATAATGCCCCATAGTGCCAGAATAATAAATGGGTATACTAGTTCTTTGGACAGTGGGTCTAGCATAATTATTATTCGTATTATTCCGTAACCTCCTAGTTTTAGTAGGACTGCTGCTAGTACTATGGATCCTGCAACCGGGGCTTCGACATGTGCTTTTGGTAGTCATAGGTGGACTCCGTATAGTGGTATTTTTACTAAAAATGCGATTAAGCAGCCGGCTCATCAAATTTTATGGCCTCAGGAGTTTAGGAGTAGTGGTTGGGAATATTGGATTACTAGTATAGATAGGGTTCCGGTGGATTGTTGAAGTAGGAGTAAAGCGACCAGTAGTGGTAGGGATCCTGCTAAGGTATAGAATAGAAAATAGGTCCCTGCGTTAAGGCGTTCAGTTTGGTTACCCCATCGGGTAATAATAATAAGGGTTGGGATGAGCGTGGCTTCAAATATAATGTAAAATATAATAATCTCAGTGGCGCCGAATGCTATGATTAGGAAGGTTTGTAATGAGGTGAGGAGGGTAATGTATAAACGTTGTCGGCTGATAGGTTCGGGGTTAACATGGTTTTGGCTAGCTAAGATTATTAATGGGAGGAGTCAGCATGTCAATACTAGAAGGGGGGTTGAGAGTGGATCTGTAGCAAGGTACGAGTTGGATATGGTTCATCCGGTTTCTGATGTTCATTTTAATCATGTGAGGCTAATGAGGGCGATTAGGAGGCTATGTGCGGTTGTAGTTGTTCATAGTCATTTAGGGGTGGTTAGTCAGATTGTTGGGAACAGTATAATGGTGGGAATTAGCACTTTTAACATTGTAGGAGATTAAGGTTTTGTAGGCGGTCGGTCCCGTGGGTTCGGGCTGTAGCTACTAGAAGTGCAAGGCCTGTGCTTGCTTCGCAGGCAGAGAAAGCTAGTAGTAGTATTGGAGCTGCGGAGAAGCTTGTTGATTCAAATTGTAAGGCCCATAGGGCTAGTGCAATAAATAGGGATAGTATTATTCCTTCTAAACATAGAAGTGCGGAGAGTAGGTGGGTGCGGTGGAATGCTAGTCCTATCAGTCCTAAAATGAATGCTGAGCTAAAGCTAAAATGTACTGGTGTCATAAGGGGGCTATGGACTTAAACCATAATCTTCTGAGCCGAAATCAGAGGTCTTGTTTTGGACTAACTCCCTATTCTGCTCATTCTAGGCCACCTTGGGTTCATTCATAGATTAGTCCTAGGGTTAGTAAAATTAGAACTGTAGTGGCTCAAAAGAATGTCCCAGTGGGGTTGTGGAGTTGATCTCCTCAGGGTAAGGGAAGGAGGAGGGCGATTTCTAGGTCAAATAGGAGGAATAGGATTGCTACTAGGAAGAATCGTAGTGAAAAGGGCAGTCGAGCAGATCCTAGAGGATCAAACCCGCATTCATAGGGGGATAATTTTTCTGCGTCTGGGTTTATTTGTGGTAGTCAAAAAGATACGATTGCTAGGATTGAAGATAAGGCTACTGTAATAGTGAGGATGGTTATGATTAGATTCATTATCTCTCCCTGGGGTTTAACCAAGACTAAATGATTGGAAGTCACTTGTACTAACTTTAATACTAGAAAGATTATGAGCCTCATCAATAGATGGATACGTAGAGGAATAGTCATACTACGTCGACAAAGTGTCAATATCAAGCAGCGGCTTCAAAGCCGAAATGGTGTTCGGATGTAAAGTGGTATTGGATTTGGCGCAGGAGGCAGACAGCCAGGAATGATGATCCGATAATAACATGTAGTCCGTGGAATCCTGTGGCTACAAAGAATGTAGAGCCGTATACTCCGTCTGCAATTGTAAAAGGTGCCTCATAATATTCTATAGCTTGAAGGGCAGTAAAGTAAAGTCCTAGTAAGATTGTAAGTGCTAGGGATTGAATAGCTTGTTTTCGTTCGCCTTCTATAATGCTGTGGTGGGCTCATGTGACTGTTACCCCTGATGCTAGTAGAACAGCTGTGTTAAGGAGAGGAACTTCGAAAGGGTCTAATGTGGTAATTCCTGTCGGGGGTCAGCATCCTCCGAGTTCTGGTGTTGGTGCTAGACTTGAGTGGTAGAAAGCTCAGAAGAATCCTAAGAAGAAGAATACCTCTGAGGTAATAAACAGGATTATACCATAACGTAGACCTTTTTGTACAGGTGGTGTGTGGTGGCCTTGGAATGTCCCTTCTCGGATAATGTCACGTCATCATTGAAATATTGTAAGGAGTAGGAGAATTATTCCAAGGGTTATTAGTGTAGTTGAGTGGAAGTGGAACCAGATTGCTAGGCCGGATGTTATTAATAGAGCACCGACGGCTCCGGTTAGTGGTCATGGGCTTGGATCAACCATATGATATGCATGTGCTTGGTGGGCCATTAAACGTTTTCTTGCAGGTAGAGGCTTAGGAGTAGTACGAATACATAAGCTTGAATTATTGCTACTGCGACTTCTAGGAGTGTTAGGAGGAAAAGAACGGTGGCGGTTAAGATTGCCACTGTTGGCATTATTGGTAGTAGGACGAATACAGCTGTGGCGATGAGTTGAATTAATAGATGGCCTGCAGTTAAGTTGGCTGTTAGTCGAACACCTAAGGCTAATGGTCGGATAAATAGGCTGATTGTTTCGATGATGATTAGTACGGGGATTAGGGGAATGGGTGTTCCTTCTGGCAGAAGGTGTCCGAGGGCAACTGTTGGTTGATTTCGCATTCCAATAATTACGGTGGCAAGCCATAGAGGCACAGCAAATCCTATGTTTAATGATAGTTGTGTTGTGGGTGTGAAAGTGTATGGAAGGAGGCCTAGCATATTAATAGTAATAAGGAATACTATTAGTGAGGCTAATAGAAGTGCTCATTTGTGTCCTCCCACATTTAGGGGTATTATTAGTTGATTAGTAAATCGATTGATGAATCATGTTTGGATAGTAATAAGTCGATTGTTGACTCAGCGTGATGGTGGGGTTGGGAAAAGGAGTCATGGCAGTGCGATTGCGATAGCAATGAGGGGGATTCCTAGGAAAGATGGGCTTGCGAATTGGTCGAAAAAGCTTACTATCATGGTCAGTCTCAGGGTTCTGTTTTGTGTTTTTCTTCACTTATTGGGGTTGGTTCATTTGGTGTGGTGTGATTTAAGATTTTAGTTGGGATAATAGTGAGAAAGACGATTCATGAGAATACTAGAATTGCAAATCAGGGGTTGGGGTTTAGTTGGGGCATTTCACTAGAGGTGGTCGGTAGGCACCAAACTTTGGCTTAAAAGGCCAACGCTTTGTCCGATAATTAGCTTTCTAGTGAGGCGTCTTCTAGTATTAATGAGGATCAGCTTTCGAAGTGTTCTAGTGGAACTGCTTCAACTACAATGGGCATAAAGCTGTGGTTTGCCCCGCAAATTTCAGAACACTGTCCGTAAAACACACCTGGGCGTGAGGCAATGAAGGCAGTTTGGTTTAGTCGGCCTGGGACTGCGTCTATTTTTACACCTAGAGATGGAACTGCTCAAGAATGCAGTACGTCTTCGGCAGACACTAGTACACGGACTGGCGATTCTATGGGAACTACTATTCGGTGATCTGTTTCTAGGAGTCGGAATTGGCCTGGTGTAAGGTCTTGGGTTGGGATTATGTAGGAGTCAAAGCCTAGGTCTTCATAGTCTGTGTACTCATAGCTTCAGTATCATTGATGTCCTATGGCTTTAATTGTTAGATGGGGGTCATTGATTTCGTCTATAAGGTATAAAATTCGAAGGGATGGTAGAGCAATCAAAACTAGGATAACAGCTGGTAAAATAGTTCATACGATTTCGATTTCTTGGGAGTCTAAGATGTACTTGTTGGTAAGTTTAGTTGAAACCATTGCAATAATAATATAAAGTACTAAAGTACTAATTAAGAATACGATTATTAGGGCGTGGTCATGGAAGTGAAGAAGTTCTTCTATAACGGGTGATGCCGCGTCTTGGAATCCTAGTTGCGTGGGATGTGCCATTAAGCTTAAAAGCTTAAGACATACAGGGGTTTAACCTGCAATTTCACCTCGACAAGGTGATGTAATTTGCGTATTTTACTAATGTCTTTAGAAGAAAGTGACAGAGTGGTTATGTGACTGGCTTGAAACCAGTATACGGGGGTTCAATTCCTTCCTTTCTCGTTAGTTTGATTGAACTTGGACGAATGCTGGTTCCTCAAATGTGTGGTATGGTGGAGGGCAGCCGTGAAGTCATTCTACGTTTGTCATAGTTAGTTCTACTGAGGATACTTCTCGTTTAGCGGCGAAGGCTTCTCATAGGATGAATAGGAACATAATTACTGCTACTAGTGAAATAAGTGATCCGATGGATGATACTGTATTTCATAAGGCATAGGCGTCTGGGTAGTCGGAGTATCGTCGTGGCATTCCTGCCAAACCTAGGAAGTGTTGTGGGAAGAAAGTAAGGTTTACACCAATAAATATAACTCCGAAATGGATTTTTGTTCAGGTGTCGTTCAGAGTATATCCTGTAAACAGGGGGAATCAGTGAACGAAGGCTGCTATAATAGCAAATACGGCACCTATTGATAGTACATAGTGGAAGTGTGCAACTACATAATACGTGTCGTGAAGGACAATGTCGAGTGATGAATTGGCTAGGACAATTCCTGTGAGTCCACCTACTGTAAATAGGAAAATAAATCCGAGGGCTCATAGCATGGGGGTTTCTCATTTGATAGACCCTCCATGGAGTGTGGCTAATCAGCTAAATACTTTTACACCCGTTGGGATAGCAATAATTATTGTTGCGGATGTAAAGTATGCACGAGTATCTACGTCCATTCCGACAGTGAACATATGGTGGGCTCATACAATAAATCCTAGGAGACCAATAGCCATCATAGCTCAAACTATTCCTATATAACCGAAGGGTTCTTTTTTGCCTGAGTAGTAGGCTACAACGTGTGAGATGATCCCAAATCCGGGTAAGATAAGAATATAAACTTCTGGGTGGCCGAAGAATCAGAATAGGTGTTGATATAGAATTGGGTCCCCTCCTCCTGCCGGGTCAAAGAATGTGGTGTTAAGATTTCGGTCTGTAAGAAGTATTGTAATTCCAGCAGCTAGGACTGGTAGGGACAGAAGAAGAAGTACGGCTGTCACAAGTACAGCTCAAACAAATAGAGGTGTTTGGTACTGAGAAATGGCTGGTGGCTTCATATTAATAGTTGTAGTGATGAAGTTAATTGCCCCTAAAATTGATGATACACCTGCTAGGTGGAGTGAGAAAATTGTTAGGTCTACGGATGCTCCGGCGTGGGCAAGATTGCCTGCGAGTGGCGGGTAAACTGTTCACCCTGTCCCAGCCCCAGCCTCGACCCCAGAAGAGGCCAGTAGCAGGAGGAAAGAGGGGGGTAGAAGTCAGAAGCTTATGTTGTTTATCCGGGGAAATGCTATGTCAGGGGCTCCAATTATTAGTGGTACAAGTCAGTTTCCGAACCCTCCAATAAGAATTGGTATTACTATAAAGAAAATTATTACGAAGGCATGGGCAGTAACAATAACATTGTAAATTTGGTCATCGCCCAGAAGTGATCCAGGTTGGCTTAATTCGGCTCGAATGAGAAGGCTTAGAGCGGTCCCCACTATTCCGGCTCAGGCACCAAATACAAGATAAAGGGTACCAATGTCTTTGTGGTTGGTAGAAAAGAATCAGCGTGTAATTGCCACAGGTAGGGTAGCCGAGCGCTTAGGCGGCGGGTTGTAGCCCCGAAGACAGAGGTTTAAGTCCTCTCCTTATCACCAGCTCCGTGGTGAAGAAACATGTTGGATTGCAAATCCAGAGACGTAGATTAATAGTCTGCCGGGGCTTTTCCCGCCTTTCTAGGCCATAGGCGGGAAAAGTAGATGGATGCTCGCTGGCTTGAGCGCTTAGCTGTTAACTAAGAGTTTGTAGGATCGAGGCCTTCCCATCTAGAAAGGCCTTAGTTTAATAAAAACATTTGATTTGCAATCAGAAAATGCAAGATAGACTCTTGTAGGTCTTATCAGGGACTAGAAGATTTTCACTTCTACTTAGAGCTTTGAAGGCTCTTGGTCTGATGTTATCCTAAGTCCCTAGGTGGCTAGTATCAGAATAGCTGGGGTTATTGGCAGAAGTCCTAGGGCGACTGTGGTAGATACGGTAAGTGGGAGGGAGGATTGGGTTGTTTGGGTTCGTCAGGGGGTGATTGAGTTGGTTATGTTGGGGGAAATTGTTAGTGTTATCGCATAGCAGAGGCGCAGGTAAAAGTAAAGGCTTAGTAGGGCGGCTAAGGCTATAATTGTGGCGGTAATGGGGAGGTTCTGTTTTGCCAGTTCTTGTAGAATTAATCATTTTGGCATGAATCCTGTTAATGGTGGTAGGCCCCCTAATGATAGTAGTACTAGAGCAGTGGTTGTTGTTAGGATTGGGCTTTTTGATCAGACTATTGCAAGAGTGTTAATTTTTGTGGCGGATGATGTTTTTAGGGTAAGGAATGCTGCAGATGTCATGAAGATGTACGTTCCTAGGGCGAGCAGGGTTAGCTGTGGGGCATATTGGAGAATAATAATCATTCAGCCCATATGTGCAATTGAGGAGTAGGCTAGGATTTTTCGTAGTTGGGTTTGATTTAGTCCTCCTCATCCTCCAATTAATGTGGATATTATTCCTAAAGCAGTTAGTAGTATTGGGTCTACGGTTTGGGCTATCTGAATAATTAGGGCAAATGGGGCGAGTTTTTGTCATGTTGATAGAATTAATCCTGTTAAAAGGTCTAATCCTTGTAGGACCTCTGGTATTCAGAAGTGTATTGGTGCTAGTCCAATTTTAAGTGCTAGGGCAATAATGATTATTGTGCTAGCAAGGGGATTTGATATATTATTTATGTCTCATTCCCCTGTGATTCAGGCGTTTGTTGTGCTTGCAAATATAATTATTGCTGCTGCGGTGGCTTGGGTTAAGAAGTATTTTGTAGTGGCTTCTACTGCGCGGGGGTGGTGGTGTTGTGCTATTAAGGGAATAATTGCCAGGGTGTTAATTTCTAGTCCTATTCAGGCGAGTAGTCAGTGGGAGCTAGCAAAGGTTAAGGTGGTTCCTAATCCTAGGCTGGATAATAGGATTGCGAGTACGTAGGGGTTCATTGATGGAGGAGGGACTTTAACCGTCATGTTCGGGGTATGGGCCCGAAAGCTTGATTAGCTGACCCCATCTTAGAAAGTGGTGTAGAGGAAGCACTAAGAGTTTTGATCTCTTGGGCATGGGTTCGACCCCCTTCTTTCTAAGAACTGAGGGGATTTTAGCCCCTATAGGCCACTCTATCAAAGTGGTCCCTAGGCATTCGGGCACAGTTCCTGAATTATAGTTGTGGGGGAAGGCCTGCTAGTGCGATTGGTAGGGCAACATGTCATAGTACTAGGGCTAGTGTTAGGGGAAGGAAGTTTTTTCACACGAGGTGTATGAGTTGGTCATATCGGAATCGTGGGTATGAGGCTCGTACTCATAGGAATACGATAGATAGTAGTGCGGCTTTGGTTATGAGGCTAATTGTTGTTAACTCGGGGATGTGGTGGATGTGTGATGTTCCTAGAAATAGCACGGCTGATAGGGTATTTATTAGTAAAATGTTTGCATATTCGGCTAGGAAAAATAGGGCGAATGGTCCTCCTGCATACTCTACGTTGAAGCCGGAGACTAGTTCTGATTCTCCTTCTGTTAGGTCGAACGGTGCTCGATTTGTTTCTGCTAGGGTTGAAATGTATCATATTGCGGCTAATGGTCAGGCGGGGGCTAATAATCAGATACTTTCCTGAGCTGTATTAAATGTTTGTAGGGTATATCCCCCTGAGAAAATAATTACAGATAGAAGGATTAGTCCGAGGCTTACTTCATAGGAAATTGTTTGGGCTACTGCCCGTAGGGCCCCGATTAGTGCGTATTTTGAATTCGATGCTCATCCTGACCCTAGAATGGAGTATACTGCGAGGCTTGATAAGGCTAGGATGAATAGGACTCCTAGATTGAGGTCAATTACTGGGTAGGGCATGGGTATGGGTGCTCATAGTGTCATGGCCAGGGTTAGTGCAAGAATGGGGGCGGCTAAGAATAGAAATGGGGAGGATGTAGAGGGGCGGACTGGTTCTTTAATGAATAGTTTTACTCCGTCGGCGATGGGTTGTAGAAGTCCGTAAGGTCCTACTACGTTGGGCCCCTTTCGTAGTTGCATATATCCTAGTACTTTGCGTTCAATTAGGGTTAGGAAGGCTACTGCTAGTAGGACGGGTACAATATAGGCTAGGGGGTTGATTAGGTGATTTATTAGAGTGTTTAGCATAAACTGGGAAGAGGATTTGAACCTCTGGTTTAAAGGGCTTAGGCCTTTCGCAATTTACCATGCTCTGCCACCCCAGTATGCCCTTATTTTGGGTGGTTGGGTTTTGGCCCTCCCTTTATTTAATTTATTTGTTTTCATTAATTAGGGGTGGGGCGTGCTTTAAGTATAGGCCCCTCTTTTCCGATCCTTTCGTACTAGGAAAAGTAGCATTACAGATAGAAACTGACCTGGATTACTCCGGTCTGAACTCAGATCACGTAGGACTTTAATCGTTGAACAAACGAACCCTTAATAGCGGCTGCACCATTAGGATGTCCTGATCCAACATCGAGGTCGTAAACCCCCTCGTCGATATGGACTCTGGGAGAGGATTGCGCTGTTATCCCTAGGGTAACTTGGTTCGTTGATCGGCTTTATTAGCCGGATCATTTTTGGTCAGATGTTCTGTGGCTTAGAGATGTTTCTCTTGGTTTTAGGGGTTTGGCCCATTCCACTCGGAGGCTTGTTTTTCCTCCGCGGTCGCCCCAACCGAAGGTAAAATTTCATGTTCCACTAAGTTTTTGCTTTTTGTTGAGTTGCTTAACGTGGTTGAATTTTGTACCTTAAGCTCCAAAGGGTCTTCTCGTCTTGTATGGTTATACCCGCTTCTGCACGGATAGATCAATTTCACTGACTTGAAGGGGGAGACAGTTAAGCCCTCGTTTAGCCATTCATACAGGTCTCTATTTAAAAGACAAGTGATTGCGCTACCTTTGCACGGTCAAAATACCGCGGCCGTTGAACCGTAGTCACTGGGCAGGCTGGACCTCCTATACTCAGTTTAGTTGCAGGAGGCGATGTTTTTGGTAAACAGGCGAGGCTTGTGTTTGCCGAGTTCCTTCCCTTTCTTTTAGTCTTTCCTTTAGAATAGCACTCCAGTGTGGGGTTAACGATTAGTTTAATTGTGGGGTTTTCTTGGTTATTTTGTTGTTCACATTACTCTCTTGGGTTGGGTTCGTTAATTTCCAGTGGTTTGTCCGATCTGGTATACACTTGTGCTTGGAGAAGAGCAGGTCTTCTTGTTACTCATTTTAGCATAATTTCTTCCATGTGAGCATGGGTTAGCCTGATATTATTAGGGGAATAAGATTTGTTATCAGAATAATAAACTTCTTTCTGTCTGAGCTTTAACGCTTTCTATTTAGATGGCTGCCTTTAGGCCCACTAAAACAGTGTGTTTTATATATTATGATCTTTATCCTCCTGTTAAGGTTGTATCCTTTGTTAGAGGGGCTGTACCCCCTTTAACTAACTCTCGTATATTTCCCTTATTGTCTTAATGTTATATTTTTGATTTGGGGTGTACGAGGCTGAACTTCTATCCATTTCTCAGGCAACCAGCTATCACCAGGTTCGGTAGGTCTGTCACTTCTACCCGGAGCTCTTCCCACTCTTTTGCCACAGAGACGGGTTAGCCCTAAATTTAAATAGGCTGTCTCGGGGTAGCTCACCTGGTTTCGGGGTTTCAAACTAAAGGTCTCTTTGCTTGAGGGTGCTGGCTAAATCATGATGCAAAAGGTACAAGGTTTGATCTTTGTTTTTTGGTGCTTATATGGGTTGTTTCATTTCTCTTTCAGCTTTCCCTTGCGGTACTTTTTCTATTGCTTTGGTTGAACCTTTTCTGTCTCCCATACTCAGGTAAAAAAATGGTTTAGTTTATAGTGTTAGGTCATGTTTTGTTATTAACATTGTTGGGTTATATAGGTGGTTAAGCTAGCTGTTTGGCTCAGGGTGATCCAACTTGCATGGATGTCTTCTCGGTGTAAGTGAGATGCTTGACTGACTCAGCCACGCCCTGGGTTTAATCCAAGTGCACCTTCCGGTACACTTACCATGTTACGACTTGCCTCCCCTTGTCAGTGCTTTGGTGTTAGGTATCTTTGTTGCGTTTTGACAGGGGAGAGTGACGGGCGGTGTGTACGCGCCTCAGAGCCGGGTTCAAAAGGACACTCTGCTTCCTTTTTACTACTAAATCCTCCTTCAAGCACTATTTCATGTTGCATGTTCGTAGTGTTCTGTGATAGAAAATGTAGCCCATTTCTTCCCACTTCGTGCGCTACACCTCGACCTGACGTTCTGGGTTGTGCCCATTTTGCTTACTTTTATTACCTTCACAGGGTAAGCTGACGACGGCGGTATATAGGCTGGGATGGCTAGAGGTGGTGAGGTTTAACGGGGGTTATCGGTTCTAGAACAGGCTCCTCTAGGGGGGTCTGAGGCACCGTCAGGTCCTTTGGGTTTCAAGCTAATGCTCGTAGTACCCGGGCGGACGTCTAATTGTAGTTGGACGTCTAGGTTTATGGCTGAGCATAGTGGGGTATCTAATCCCAGTTTGTTCCTCAGTTTTCGTGGGGTCAGGTGGGCTTTGTTAAAGCTACTTTCGTATATTGGGCTTCGGACACCTAGAAGCGTATGACGGCCAAAGGGCCATTTGGCTTTAAAAAATTGTCTTGCTCTCCTTAACCACCCTTTACGCCGTGGTGTTATCAACTGGGGCCTCTCGTTTAACCGCGGTGGCTGGCACGAGTTTTACCGGCCCTCTTAGCCCTGACTGAGTCAAGTTTTCACTTATGGCTTAATGTTTATCACTGCTGAATTCCCTTGGGGGTGTGGCTTGGCCAGGCGTCTTGGGCTAAAATTTGTGCCTGATGCCCGCTCCTCGTCCCCGGACAGGGGATTAAGGGCATACTCACGGGGTTGCGGAGACTTGCATGTGTAAGTTGGGTAAGAGCTGATAATAAGGTCGGGACCATGCCTTTATGCATGCGGAGTTTCTTAGGACCCATCTTAACATCTTCAGTGTTATGCTTTGTATTAAGCTACGCTAGC